GTTCGGAACAAAGAAATGGAAGAACTAGAACCGTATGGATTTCCAAAGACTCCATGGATAGGAACTAAAAACGAGATATCGAAGTAGTTCTGATGATTCAGTATATCATCACTTCAATTCGGAGTTCTTAGTTACTTTGACCGGGTGGATCTTAGTGATGGAATAATAAGTAATAATTCATTGGTTGATTGTATCATTAACCATTTCTTTATTTTGGTGCGAGGAACTTACCATGAATCCACTGATTTCTGCCGCTTCCGTTATTGCTGCTGGATTGGCCGTAGGGCTTGCTTCTATTGGACCTGGAGTTGGTCAAGGTACTGCTGCGGGCCAAGCCGTAGAAGGTATCGCGAGACAACCAGAAGCAGAGGGTAAAATACGAGGTACTTTATTGCTTAGTCTGGCTTTTATGGAAGCTTTAACAATTTACGGACTGGTCGTGGCATTAGCGCTTTTATTTGCAAATCCTTTTGTTTAATCCTATTCTATAAACGTGAAAATACGTACTTCTTTTCTTATTTTATTGCTGTCGACTTACCGCTTGCTTCTTCGAATTATATCAAAACTTCACTCCACTTCTTCGTTGAGACAATACTCCGGGGAAGGTCTGATTTGAGGATGAGGAATTAGTAGATCCACCCGCTTTCTCACTTCCCGTCCTTAATTTAATGGAAACCCCTTTTGACTTTTAGGAAGCGTTCCAGGTATTTCGCAATTGACATGAAACCGGGGACCTAATAAGTATCTTATTGGGAACTTCAATTGAAATAAAATAATAATAAAGAATCCATTTTTGAAATTTGAAAATGATTTCAAATGAAATGAATATATTCATATTTCAAATAAGTCAATTAATAAAAAAAAGAAATCAATAATAAAAAAACGGGACGAAGTGATACAAAAAGAACTCTGTTCGATTTTGTTAGTCCTATCTATAAGAGGAGAGCATATGAAAAATGTAACCGATTCTTTCGTTTCCTTGGGTTACTGGCCATCCGCCGGGAGTTTCGGGTTGAATACCGATATTTTAGCAACAAATCTAATAAATCTAAGTGTAGTGCTTGGTGTATTGATCTTTTTTGGAAAGGGAGTGTGTGCGAGTTGTGTATTTCAAGAATAGGCTGGATCCAACCGGCTGCACTTTCTTTTTTTTTTTTATTTATAAATAGGGAAGAAAGGTGCACGATCTCGACGAATTACTTCTGAATAAATTAAGAAATCATATGTAAGAACCATAGCATTTCGTGACTCATTGGTAAATCAACTTTGATTCTCTATCAACCAATAATGTGGGACCATTAACATGGTTAAAGCTAAACCGCCTGAAGTCCAGGCACAACATGGTACTCTTTCTACCACTACGTTAGTACGGAGATGGTTTCAAAATGAATAGTTGGCAATTTATCCGATATAGAACACTCATATCGATAAAATGATTTGAACCATTTACTGGAAAAATGGGTGTCTCGCCCTTTTTTTATCCAATGCTGAATCGACGACCTATGTATAAAATAAGAAGAATTTTTTGGATTTGAAGAAAAAAAAAACAACTTTGCTGACAATTACAGATTTTTTTTGTCTGGTCGGAAGAGTCCTCTGAATATTCTGGTCTTGTATCAGTTTCCATATCTTGGAATACGAACAGAGAAGAGAGGGTAGGCTCATTACATTAAAAGATATGGGAATGCTCATAACATAAGTAACTGAGCGTGAGAGCCAAATGAATCGAAAGATTCATGTTTGGTTCGGGAAGAGATCATGGAAGTGAAGTTGTGAAATGAATGGGAAAATAATCTACTTTCATTAAGTGATTTATTAGATAATCGAAAACAGAGGATTCTGAGTACTATTCGAAATTCAGAAGAACTACGCGGAGGAGCTATTGAGCAGCTCGAAAAAGCCCGGGCTCGCTTACGGAAAGTGGAAATGGAAGCAGATGAGTTTCGAGTGAATGGATACTCTGAGATAGAACGAGAAAAACAGAATTTGATTAATGCCACTTATGAGAATTTGGAACGATTAGAAAATTACAAAAATGAAACCATTCATTTTGAACAACAAAGAGCAATTAATCAGGTCCGACAGCGAGTTTTCCAACAAGCCTTACAAGGAGCTCTAGGAACTCTGAATAGTTGTTCGAACAGCGAGTTACATTTACGCACCATCAGTGCTAATATTGGCATGTTCGGGGCCATGAAAGAAATAACTGATTAGCCCTTTTACTGTAGGCATTATTTTTTTTTTTTTTTTTTTCTCCCTTTGTTTCCGAAAAAGAATTAAGAGACACTAATGGTAACCATTCGAGCCGACGAAATTAGTAATATTATCCGTGAACGTATTGAACAATATAATCGAGAAGTCACGATTGTGAATACCGGCACCGTACTTCAAGTAGGCGATGGCATTGCTCGTATTCATGGTCTTGATGAAGTAATGGCAGGGGAATTAGTAGAATTTGAAGAGGGTACAATAGGCATTGCTCTGAATTTGGAATCAAATA